TTTGACTCTTGCTCTTTCGCGATGATTCCAAAAAGCAAATGGAAAAAAAAAAAGAAAAAACAAACAGGTAGGGAAGCTATAATTGTAAACCACGATCGAATTTATGGAAGCATTGGTTTATACATTTCTTTTAGTCTCGACTCTAGGGATAATTTTTTTCGCTATCTTTTTCCGAGAACCACCTAAAGTTCCAACTAAAAAGATCAAATGATTTTTCATTATCTCAATTGAAGTAATGAGCCTCCCCATATGGGGAGGCTCATTACTTCAACTAGTCCCCGTGTTCCTCGAATGGATCTCTTAGTTGTTGAGAAGGTTGCCCAAAAGCGGTATATAAGGCGTACCCGGTAAAACTTACAAGTAAACCAGATATAAAGATGGCGACTAGGGTTGCTGTTTCCATTATGATTATATAATTTCAAGACCCCGACGTATCTATCATAAGATCGTTTATTTACAACAGAATGGTATACAAAGTCAACAGATCTCAATGAATAAATAGAATTTATGGCTACACAAACTGGTGAGAACAGTTCTAGATCGGGCCCAAGACGAACTACTGTAGGGAGTTTATTAAAACCATTGAATTCGGAATATGGTAAAGTAGCCCCTGGGTGGGGAACGACTCCTTTGATGGGTGTCGCAATGGCTCTATTTGCGGTATTTCTATCTATTATTTTGGAGATTTATAATTCTTCCGTTTTATTGGATGGAATTTCAATGAATTAAATCTAGAAGAACCACAAAGTCCTAGTGACTAAAAAATCAATCAGTTAGAACTCGAATTTCTGGCCTATTCTATTTTGGTAGTTCGATCGTGGAATTGATTTCTTTCTGTATTTCCGGAATATGAGTGTGTGACTTGTTAGAATTGATTCTATTGATAGTACAGAGAATAGGTCTGTCACCTTGATAGAGATGGTTCTACTTCGTCGGATATTTATTCCAGTATCTGGAACACGAACTATATGAACTAGATTAAGAAATATTTGAACTATGATTCATACTTAATATTTGACCTCGTGTCCGGATTCCAAAAAAAATTTCAAACTGTTTGAAAAAAGAAAAATCTTTCTTTTTTTAGTCATTTTATCTAATTCATGGAATACGTGATGATCCAATGGTTCTTACTCAGGGAATCCTTGGCTTAGTTTATGATTTTTTATTGAATCATCGTGGTTCTAGTATGAATCTGAGGTTTTAACCGATTTCTAGGGTCTTAACAAGAGAATTCCTATCAATTTAATACTAAAGTAAAGGAAAAAAGCCACATTAGAGACGAAAATAAATTAAAGAAAAAGAAATAAATAGGTAAAGAGAGGATTCAAGAGGCCCGTAAGGATGAACACAAAGATGATTGAGCCAACTTGATATTTTGGTATTATCACCACAAAGAAGAGCTTTCGGATTTTTTTCTTTCGTATATTTAGAGAAGATTGAATCGGAGATTAAGAAATTTCAAACTTTCTATTACGTATCCGACTATTATTTTATTTGGGTGTTTTTGCTTGAGCTGTACGAGATGAAAGTCTCATATACGGTTCTGAGAGGGGGATTTTAACCTATCTCAATAAAGTCTATGATTGGTTCGAAGAACGTCTCGAGATTCAGGCGATTGCGGATGATATAACTAGTAAATATGTTCCTCCCCATGTCAATATATTTTATTGTTTAGGGGGAATTACGCTTACTTGTTTTTTAGTACAAGTAGCTACAGGGTTTGCTATGACCTTTTACTATCGTCCAACCGTTACTGAAGCTTTTACCTCTGTTCAATACATAATGACGGAAACTAACTTTGGTTGGTTAATCCGATCAGTTCATCGGTGGTCGGCAAGTATGATGGTCCTAATGATGATTCTACATGTTTTTCGTGTCTATCTCACCGGTGGATTTAAAAAACCTCGCGAATTGACTTGGGTTACAGGTGTGGTTCTGGCAGTATTAACCGCATCTTTTGGCGTAACTGGTTATTCCTTACCTCGGGACCAAGTTGGTTATTGGGCAGTGAAAATTGTAACAGGTGTACCTGACGCTATTCCTGTAATAGGATCACCTTTGGTAGAATTATTGCGCGGAAGTACTAGTGTGGGACAATCCACCTTGACTCGGTTTTATAGTTTACACACTTTTGTATTGCCGCTTCTTACTGCTGTATTTATGTTAATGCACTTTCCAATGATACGTAAACAAGGTATTTCTGGTCCTTTATAGAGAAGATATATAATAGATATTTGTAATCAATCATTTATCTCTTAGAGGAGGAATAATATATCTCTTAGAGGAGGAATAATAGGATTTTATTGCTAATAAGCATGGATTATTGAAAATAATAAGACATGGATTTGGATATTTCCCTTCAACCAATCGTGTAAAATAAATAATATTGTGGAGTTGAGGAGAATTTTCTGAAGCGAAGAGAAAATGGATTATGGGAGTGTGTGACTTGAACTATTGATTGGTCTGTGTAGATATATGTCTGCCGCATTGGAATTCACAA